TTTTAAGTGATAATGATAGTGACAGTTACATTTATAGTTACATTTGTGGTGAAAGTGGAACTAGTAGTGAAAACAAGAATGCCAGTATAATAACTAGCATGAATGGTAGTGATTTAACTTCAAGTTCTGGTAGTGATTTAACTTCAAGTTCTAATGATCTCGAGGTAACTCAAAAATACAGGCATTTGTGGGTTCAATGCGAAAATTGTTATGGATTAAATTATAAGAAATTTTTTAAGCCAAAAATGTATATTTGTGAACAATGTGGATATCATTTGAAAATGAGTAGTTCAGATAGAATCGAGCTTTCGATTGATGCAGGTACTTGGGATCCTTTGGATGAAGACATGGTCTCTCTTGATCCCATTGAATTTCATTCAGAGGAGGAACCTTATAAAGAGCGCATTGATTCTTATCAAAGAAAGACAGGATTAACTGAGGCTGTTCAAACAGGCACAGGTCAACTAAACGGTATTCCTATAGCAATTGGGGTTATGGATTTTCAGTTTATGGGGGGTAGTATGGGATCCGTAGTAGGCGAGAAAATCACCCGGTTGGTCGAGTATGCTACCAATAAATTTCTACCTCTTATTCTAGTATGTGCTTCCGGAGGCGCACGGATGCAAGAAGGAAGTTTGAGTTTGATGCAAATGGCTAAAATATCTTCGGCTTTATATGATTATCAATCAAATAAAAAGTTATTCTATATATCAATCCTTACATCTCCTACTACTGGTGGGGTGACGGCTAGTTTTGGTATGTTGGGGGATATCATTATTGCTGAACCCAATGCCTACATTGCATTTGCGGGTAAACGGGTAATTGAACAAACATTGAATAAGACAGTACCTGAAGGTTCACAAGCGGCTGAATATTTATTCCATAAGGGCTTATTCGATACAATCGTACCACGTAATCTTTTAAAAGGCGTTCTGAATGAGTTATTTCAGCTCCACGCTTTCTTTCCTTCGAATAAAAATGGAATCAAGTAGACCTTTAAGGTCAATTATTTTTTTGTGGCGAACAAGCTGTTAGTTTATCAGACATATATTCCATGTAGAAAAATTAAAGTAATAAGTACATTTTTTTAGTTCTACATTCCTTGCACTTATTATATACTCATTTATAGTATAATTATATACGACTTAAAATTAATAACGAATTTAAAAATAGATTTTTAAATATATAATATTAAGAATAACAGGTACAAATATTAAACCGAGGTACCCATTCTATGACAACTCTCAACTTACCATCTATTTTTGTGCCTTTAGTGGGTCTAGTATTTCCGGCAATTGCAATGGCTTCTTTATCTCTTCATGTTCAAAGAAACAAGATTTTTTAAACCCGATGCGACCCAATCTCAGCCATTTTTTTCAAGACGTAGATTAGACATGGATCATAAAATGGATATCCATTTAGTAGAATATCGTATAAGATGTGCCTTCTTCCGAACATGAATTAAATGTAAATGAAAGAGCTCTTATGCATGTGGACTATGTTATATGTTTAAAATAATTATAGCTATTTTAATATTTTAAAATAGATCAGGATCCGCAGATCTCTGAAATGTAAAGTCAATGAAATGCATGTCACTATCTCTATCTATAGGAGATCATATAAAGGGGATACTAGTATTTTACATCTAGCCAATTCGATGAATTATGCCTAAAGGTTCCCATCAGAATAGTGCTAGTTGATGAGAGTTACTTCGAAAAAAAAGAGTAAAGTCAAATTTTTGGGGGGTTATTCTCTCAATTTCAATAAAATGCAACCGGATCTAGTATGAGTTGGCGATCAGAACATATATGGATAGAACTTATAACGGGGTCTCGAAAAACAAGTAATTTCTGCTGGGCCTTTATCCTTTTTTTAGGTTCATTAGGATTCTTGTTGGTTGGAACGTCCAGTTATCTTGGTAGGAATTTGATATCTTTATTTCCGTCTCAGCAAATCATTTTTTTTCCACAAGGGCTTGTCATGTCTTTCTATGGCATCGCAGGTCTCTTTATTAGTTCCTATTTGTGGTGCACAATCTCCTGGAATGTAGGTAGTGGTTATGATCGATTCGATAGAAAGGAAGGAATTGTGTGTATTTTTCGTTGGGGATTTCCTGGACAAAATCGTCGCATCTTCCTTCGATTCCTTATGAAAGATGTTCAGTCCATCAGAATAGAAGTTAAAGAGGGTATTTATGCCCGGCGTGTCCTTTATATGGACATCCGAGGCCAGGGAGCTATTCCCTTGACTCGTACTGATGAGAATTTGACTCCACGAGAAATTGAACAAAAAGCTGCGGAATTAGCCTATTTCTTGCGTGTACCGATTGAAGTATTTTGAAATGAACTGAAAATTATTTCTCAGCAGGAGGTAAAAAAAAAAAAAAATACTAGCGGCATCTCCTATATAACACTATCCCATTTCGGGATTAGGTCCAATTTTTTTTTATTTCTTCATTCGAATTTGAGACGGACTCTTATTCTATTTGGATATTCTTTGAATAATATATTCAAGGACTAACCATAACCAATACATCACAAATAAAAAACAGTGAATAGATTCAAAGGAAAGATACCTTGTAATAGAACTCATTGCTTGATAGAAATATTGGATCGCATAGAGTTTACAAACGAGGTGGGTTCATTAAGAATTCACAGATGAAAAAAATGGAAAAAAAGAAAGCATTCATTCCCCTTCTATATCTTGCATCTATAGTATTTTTGCCTGGGTGTATCTCTCTTTTATTTCATAAAAGTCTAGAATCCTGGGTTACTAATTGGTGGAATACTAGGCAACCCGAAACTTTCTTTAATATCATTCAAGAAAATAGTATTCTAGAACAATTCATAGAATTTGAGGAACTCTTCCTGTTGAACGAAATGATAAAGGAATATCCGGAGCCACATCTACAAAAGCTTAGTATAGGAATACACAAAGAAACAATCCAATTGATCAAGATGCACAATGAAGATCGTATCGATATGATTTTACACTTCTCGACAAATATAATATGTTTCATTATTCTAAGCGGTTATTCTATTCTGGGTAATGAAGAACTTGTTATTCTTAACTCTTGGGTTCAGGAATTCTTATATAACGTAAGCGACACGATCAAAGCTTTTTGTATTCTTTTATTAACGGATTTGTGTATTGGATTCCATTCGCCCCATGGTTGGGAACTAATGCTTAGCTCTATCTACAAAGATTTTGGATTTGCTCATAACGATCAAATTATATCTGGTCTTGTTTCCACTTTTCCAGTCATTTTAGATACAATTTTCAAATATTGGATCTTCCATTATTTAAATCGTGTATCTCCATCACTTGTAGTGATTTATCATTCAATGAATGACTGAAAAATGATTCACTGATATTAATTATTAATCCGATTATAATGTTTGTTACTTTGTACATAAAGAAGTACATAAAGAAAGCGTTCAAAAAAGTACTTACTCTTTCTATTTCTCCAGAGGATTTCTCTTATATTCGAGTAAACTTATTTCCGTACATAGCAGAATCGTGGATAGGGAACTATACTAGCAACCTACCTAATTTATTGTAGAAATTTTGGGCTCAATGATTGGACCATGCAAACTAGAAATACCTTTTCTTGGACAAAGGAACAGATTACTCGATTCATTTCCGTATCGCTCATGATATATATAATAACTCGGACATACATTTCAAATGCATATCCCATTTTTGCACAACAGGGTTATGAAAATCCAAGAGAAGCGACTGGGCGTATTGTATGTGCCAATTGCCATTTAGCTAATAAGCCCGTGGATATTGAGGTTCCCCAAACGGTACTCCCCGATACTGTATTTGAAGCAGTTGTTCGAATTCCGTATGATATGCAACTAAAACAAGTTCTTGCTAATGGTAAAAAGGGGGGTTTGAATGTGGGGGCTGTTCTTATTTTACCCGAGGGATTTGAATTAGCTCCTCCCGACCGTATTTCTCCCGAGATGAAAGAAAGGATAGGCAATCTGTCTTTTCAGAGCTATCGCCCCACAAAAAAAAATATTATTGTGATAGGTCCTGTTCCTGGTCAGAAATATAGTGAAATAACCTTTCCTATTCTTTCTCCCGACCCCGCTAGTAAAAAGGATGTTCACTTCTTAAAATATCCCATATATGTAGGCGGGAACAGGGGACGGGGACAGATTTATCCTGACGGAAGCAAGAGTAATAATACAGTTTATAATGCTACAGCAGCAGGTATAGTAAACAAAATTATACGAAAAGAAAAGGGGGGATACGAAATAACCATAGTGGATCCATCGGATGGACGTCAAGTGGTTGATATTATCCCTCCAGGGCCAGAACTTCTTGTTTCAGAGGGTGAATCTATCAAACTTGATCAACCATTAACAAGTAATCCTAATGTGGGTGGATTTAGTCAGGGAGATGCAGAAATAGTACTTCAAGATCCATTACGTGTCCAAGGACTTTTGTTCTTCTTGGCATCTGTTATTTTGGCACAAATCTTTTTGGTTCTTAAAAAGAAACAGTTTGAGAAGGTTCAATTATCTGAAATGAATTTCTAGATCCGAAAATTTTGCAACATCAAGTTAGTAAAAAGAACCGTATTTTTTCGGGGCATTATTAGTCTTCCTAGTCTTGGACACAAGAAAGGGATGAAGAAAATTCCCCTTCTTGTGTCCAAATAATAATGAGTCTTCATACCAGTTTCTCAAAGATTCCTATCCTTAGTTTCTATTTTTTTTTCAGGTTTCTCATAATTTTTTTGGTACTTAGTACTTTATGTATAATGTATAATAAAGTAGTGGGCAAACAAAAAAGAGAGGTCATTTTATATTTTATAGAACTTAGTCAATGAACTTAGAAAGATAGATACTACCTAGGCCAGATGGTCGGAATTAAACAATTAAGTTCATTTTTCAAAACATCATCAGAAAAAACAAATGGGGTTTTAGGAAACATTGGAAAGGAAAAGGGGATCCATTTGTTTTGTTAATTATCTGAATAAAAAGGTT